ATATTAGGCTATTTACACAGAGGAATGGAAAAAATCGCGGAAAACCGAACTATTATACAATGAGGGAGATAGAAAAAAGAGGGAGATAGAAAAAGAGAGAGATGGTAGAAAAGGGGGAGAGATGGGGGAAGAAGATAGGAAGGGGAATAAGGGGGCTCTTTAGGCAGGAGACGGGGGAATTCCTTAAGTTAAGAAAGAAAAAAGAATAAGAACACGGATACATAACATAAAAAAAAGAATAAATAAGACGATATTCGCCCTCCCCCTACATATTTAATTTCTTCTCCTATACAAAAACCAGCAAGACCTACTCCATTGGTAATTCCATCAATGACACCCTTATCGAAAAACTGCGTTAGTTCAGTTAATCCTCTTATACCCAGGGTAAAGACCCTAGTATAGAAAATATCTATATAACCACGATTATATGACCAACTGTATATCTTTTTTTTTACTTGATCCGAAAAAAACTTTTTCGGACCCTCTTTTACAAGAGAATTTATTAAATCCAAATTCTGAAAAAAGGAATAAGCGGATCCATAGAAGATATATGCTATGGATAGACCAAACATAGCTAGACTTACAGAAGAAATTGCATTAGTGATAAATTCATATGAATTTATGGAAGAATTAGAACTTTCCTGGAAAAAGTTTATTGAGGGAGTTAACCACTTTGATAATATGGTTAACTCCGCTATTCCATTATCCATTACTCCATTATCAAAATGGATTCCTATGGATCCAATGAACAAAGTAAAAAGCAGTAATATAAAAAGAGGGAATAGCATAGTATTTCCCGTTTCATGAGGATAGACAAAAGTGTTTTTAGCCCCAAAGGAAGTACTAAAGGACCCTATCCTATTTCTTGTATTACCATGAATTTTGGATCTATTTTGTGAAAAAAAAGAAACTCCACTCTTCGTTGTTGATAAAATGAAATCTCTATTCACTCCTTTGGGTATCCTTTTTCCCCATAAGGATATTGAATACAACGAACCCTCTTTAGTGCTACTGTAATTTTGAAAATGAACACGCAGGTACCCATCAAAAGTAAGTAAATATATCCGAAACATATAAAACGCAGTTAATCCTGCAGTAAAAGAGGCTATTATTCCAAAAAAGGGTGAATACAACCAACTATTACTAAGGATTTCATCTTTGGACCAGAAGCAAGCAAGAGGTGGAATACCACAAAGAGAAAGCGTACCCCATAAAAAAGTAGTTCTTGTAATTGGAACGTATTTTCTTAAACCACCCATAAGAACCATATTCTGACTTTTATCTGGTGAATATCCAACAAGAGGTTCCATTGAATGAATAATGGATCCGGATCCCAAGAACAATAAAGCTTTCGAATAAGCATGAGTGATCAAATGGAATAAAGCAGCTTGATAAGAACCTATACCTAGAGCTAACATCATATAACCCAATTGAGACATTGTAGAATAGGCTAAGCTTCTTTTAATATCTCTCTGAGCAAGAGCTAAAGTAGCTCCTAAGAAGAGTGTTATTGTACCTACTAAAGAAATGAAACTCATTATTAAAGGTAGGGATATGAAAAGAGGAAGAAGTCGAGCTAGAAGAAAAATCCCCGCAGCAACCATAGTTGCTGCGTGTATAAGAGCCGAAATGGGAGTGGGTCCTTCCATAGCATCGGGTAACCATACGTGAAGAGGGAATTGTGCAGATTTCGCAACTGCACCAAGGAATAATAAAAAAGCACACAAAGTAGTAAGTAAGGAATTAATCCCATTATTAGGAATCCAGTTATTAGCTATTTTGAACAAATCCCTAAACTCTAAACTACCTGTTATCCAAAAAAAACCTAAAATTCCTAATAACAGACCAAAATCCCCTACACGATTAGTTACAAAAGCTTTTTGACAAGCACTCGCTGCAATTGGCCGTGTAAACCAAAAGCCTATCAATAAATAGGAACACATTCCCACAAGTTCCCAAAAAAAATAAATTTGTATCAAATTGGAACTAGTAACCAATCCCAACATGGAAGTATTGAAAAAACTTATATAAACAAAAAATCTCAAATATCCTTCATCGTGAGACATATAATCGTCACTATAAATAAGAACGAGGATTCCTACAGTAGTAATTAGTATTAACATAATAGAAGTAAGCGGGTCGATCAAGTATCCAAATTCTAAGGAAAAATCATTATTGACGGTCCAAGACCATAGATATTGATAGATAGAACTTCCATTTATTTGTTGAATAGATAGGTGAACTGAGAATACCATAGCTATACTTAAGAGTAAAACACAAGGAAAAGCCCATATGCGACGAAGATTTTTTGTTGCTGTCGGAATAAGAATAAGTCCAAACCCCATTGACATAATAACTGGAAGTGGGAGAAGAGGGATTACCCATGCATATTGATATGTATGTTCCATAAGAAAAGAAATTGCAATTTTTACTTGAAATTTTTCTATAAAATAAAATTGTTTCCGATTCACCAAACCAATTCTTATCTCTTTCTGAAGGAATTCCAAAAAATAAGAATAAGACAAAATACTGGAATTCTTCATTTTTCCAAATTTCTCTCATTGAAATAATCAAAAATGAAGAATGGGTTTACTTGGTTAAATTCAAAAAGTTAATTAAATAACTTTGTTACCTAGTTATTACCTAAAGAAGGATATTTGTTAAAATACAAAAAAGGATTGAATCATTTTACTTTCTATTCATTTTTGTATTTCTTTCTATTAAAATGAAGATGAAGCAGCTCTCATGTTTCGTAACTGATTGATTGAATTCCAATGAAAACCTATGTTTATAGGAAATTATCGAATATTCCTTACTTCATATAGAACTGAAATCCTAATGACTAGAATTACCTAAGTTTTAGAATGTCTTATTTAAGAGACTAAGTATTTTTTTTGTTTTGATTGGAATTCCATTATGGAATACCATTCTGAACTTAATTAACTATTTGAATTTTCCCTTCCTTTTATCCCCCCATCTTATATGGGGGATAGGCCGTAGATCTATATATGGAGTATACTTAATATATAAATTGATTTAATTTAAATAGAAAACCTTTGTATATATTCTATATTATTAAAACAAAGTATAAAATATATATGAAAAATATGCTAAAAAATTCTTGTCTTATCCGCATTAGAGAAAATCAAGTAAAAAAGAATTCAGAATTTCAGTTCAGTATCTAAGTATAAATACTAAGAAAAAACAGAAAGAAGGATTGATTTGCGGCAATAGATGTCTTTCACATACAACTAGAAAAAAAGTAATCTCCTTTTTGAATGGCAGTTCCAAAAAAACGTACTTCGATGTCAAAAAAGCGTATTCGTAAAAATCTTTGGAAGAAAAAGACTTATTTTTCCATAGTACAATCTTATTCTTTAGCAAAATCAAGATCATTTTCCAGCGGTAGCGAGCATCCAAAACCAAAGGGTTTTTCTGGGCAACAAACAAACAAATAATCTGGTTTTGGAATAATCTGAATTGACCTATCCCAAAGAAATTCCAATTATTTAAAATGAATAATTCGGATTAATTAATGAATGTACTTTTATGTGTCGAATTCCTCGGTACAATATTCTTAGAACTAACCCCTCTGATATATAGAACAAAAGTTTTTGGTATACTGTGTCCTAAGTATTCTTTTCCTATCAACGAACTTTTCATAATAGAATCCTCATAATAAAATATGAGGATTCTATTATGAAAAGTAGAGTATTCTTGCAATAGGACTTACAACTTCTACCTATCTTATCAAAAATCCACAAAAAAATAGGTTTAGGCTTGGTAAATCATATTAATAAGAGCATAAAGGCTTTCATTCTAGAAATTTTGCTAAAATCCAAAATTCTTTGTATTTAATGATGAAATTATAGAAATTCTAATGGATAGATTGAAAGATTTTTTTTTATTTCAATGAGAAACTAATTAGAAAAAAATGAGTTCTATATTGCAACTGAGAAAAAACAGTTCCAACTCTTTCAAGCTTTGTTTCTATTGGGCAAAGCAAGAGTTTATTGTTAAAAAAATCCCCAATGATACTACCAAACGAAGTCCATTTTAATGAAGATTCTAATGTTCCTAAATTCTATGGACTCTCCCAATCTCGACGATTTGCGAGAAAATAACTATTATTCTTTTAACTTCCCTATTATTTAAAGTTAGCCGCCATGGTGAAATTGGTAGACACGCTGCTCTTAGGAAGCAGTGCTCAAGCATCTCGGTTCGAGTCCGAGTGGCGGCATTCTCGAAAAAGAATACAATAGATTAGAAAATGGATTCAATTCGAAATTTCCAATTTTGTAATGGGACCTTCTCCTTATGCTATTTGCAACTTTAGAACATATACTAACTCATATCTCTTTCTCAACCATTTCAATTGTGATTACAATTCATTTGATAACCTTATTAGTTCGTGAACTTGGGGGATTACGTGATTCGTCAGAAAAAGGAATGATAGCTATTTTTTTCTCTATAACAGGATTCTTAGTTTCTCGTTGGGCTTCTTCGGGACATTTTCCATTAAGTAATTTATATGAGTCATTGATCTTCCTTTCATGGGCTCTGTATATTCTTCATACGATTCCTAAGATACAGAACTCTAAAAATGATTTAAGCACAATAACTACGCCAAGTACTATTTTAACGCAAGGCTTTGCCACGTCGGGTCTTTTAACTGAAATGCATCAATCCACAATACTAGTACCTGCTCTACAATCTCAGTGGTTAATGATGCATGTCAGTATGATGTTACTAAGCTATGCAACTCTTTTGTGCGGATCCTTATTATCCGCCGCTCTTCTAATCATTAAATTTCGAAAGAATTTCAATTTCTTTTTAGAAAAGAAAAAAAATGTTTTAAATAAAACATTTTTCTTTAGTGAGTTTAGTGAGATTGAATATTTCTATGTAAAAAGAAGTGCTTTAAAAAACACCTCTTTTCCTTCATTTCCAAATTATTACAAATATCAATTAATTGAGCGTTTGGATTCTTGGAGTTATCGTGTCATTAGCCTAGGGTTTACCCTTTTAACCATAGGTATTCTTTGTGGAGCAGTATGGGCTAATGAGGCGTGGGGATCCTATTGGAATTGGGATCCTAAGGAAACTTGGGCATTTATTACTTGGACCATATTCGCAATTTATTTACATAGTAGAACAAATCCAAATTGGAAGGGTACGAATTCCGCACTTGTAGCTTCGATAGGATTTCTTATAATTTGGATCTGCTATTTTGGTATCAATCTATTAGGAATAGGTTTACATAGTTATGGTGCATTTACATTACCATCTAAATGATTACATAACATAAAACCTTCGTGAAATGAAAGTTTTTCCATTTTTGTTTGATTTGAGAACCCTTGAACGCCTTCTCAAAGGGTTCTCAAAAATTCGAGATAGATCTAATTAGACTTTTTTACTTTTTTCTGAATTATTTGGTTTTTCCACTATGGAATATAGAGCGGACTAGTAAAAAAAAATTATTTAGGATAATAATTGGATAAGAGAGCCTCTACCTTGTCAACCGATAGCGAGAGAACAAAATCTGGATAAATACCAATTCCTATTACTGGTAAAAAGATACAGATTAAAAGAAAGAGTTCTCGTGGTCCAGAATCCACCAAATTTGCGTTTGGAACATGAAATAGCTTGTATCCATAGAACATCTGGCGTAACATAGATAATAAAAAAATAGGAGTTAATATCATTCCAATTGCCATTACAAAAGTAATTAGCATTTTTGGTATTAACAGAAATTTTGGACTAGTAATTAGTCCAAAAAATACTACTAATTCTGCAACAAAACCGCTCATTCCTGGTAAGGCAAGAGAAGCCATTGAAAAGCTACTAAACATGGTAAAAATTTTCGGCATTGGGATAGATATCCCCCCCAGTTCTTCGAGATAAACAAGACGCATTCTATCACAAGCCGTTCCCGCCAAGAAAAAAAGTGTAGCACCAATAAATCCATGGGATAGTATTTGTAAAATAGCTCCATTGAGTCCAATGTTGGTTATGGAACCAATTCCTATAATTATGAAACCCATGTGAGATACGGAGGAGTAGGCTATTCTTTTTTTGAAATTTCGTTGACCAAGAGAAGTTGAAGCTGCATAGATTATTTGCATCGCTCCTATTATTACCAACCAGGGGGAAAATAGATAATGAGCATGAGGTAACAATTCCATATTGATCCGAATCAATCCGTATGCTCCCATCTTTAATAGGATTCCCGCTAAAAGCATACATGTACTGTAATGCGCTTCCCCATGGGTATCTGGTAACCACGTATGTAGGGGTATAATCGGCAATTTGACAGCATAAGCAATAAGGAAGCCAAAATAAAATAGTATTTCCAATGTTGCAGGGTATGATCGATTAATTAATCTTTCCAAATCTAATCTTGGTTCGTTGGAACCATATAAGCCCATACCTAGAACTCCGATTAAGAAAAAAATGGAACCGCCTGCAGTATACAAAATAAATTTTGTAGCTGAATACAGACGCCTCTTTCCCCCCCACATGGATAAAAGTAAGTAAACAGGAATTAATTCTAACTCCCACATGATAAAAAAAAGTAAAAGGTCTCGCGAAGAAAATAATCCTATTTGACCACTATACATTGCTAGCATCAGGAAATAGAATAATCGCGAATTCCGGGTAACTGGCCAAGCTGCTAAAGTAGCTAAAGTAGTGATAAATCCTGTCAATAAAATAGATCCTAATGAAAGTCCATCGATTCCCAATCTCCAGTGGAAATCAAAGACATCTATCCATTTAGAATCCTCCTTTAATTGGATTAAGGGATCCTCCAATTGGAAATGATAACAGAATGCATAAGTCATTAGAAGGAATTCTAATAAACAAATAGATATAGTATACCACCTAACGATTTTGTTTCCCCTATGAGGTAAAAAGAAAATTAATGAACCTGCAAATATCGGCAAAACAACAAGTATTGTTAACCAAGGAAAATAACTCATGATAAAGTGATAAAGAGAAGATACGTTTTGACCAGAAAAGCCCGTGCTCGAAATAAGCGAGCACAGGCTTCCTCGGTAAAGAGGAATCAGACGATTCAAGTGGAGTTTTTTGTAACGTATCAATAAGATAGAGCCATGCTGCGGGTTGTTTCAGGCCCTAAATAAACGCGGACACTTAAAAAATCTGTTGGGCAGGCAGATTCACATCTCTTACAACCCACACAATCTTCGGTTCTCGGCGCGGAAGCAATTTGCTTGGCTTTACACCCATCCCAGGGTATCATTTCTAATACATCTGTTGGACAAGCTCGTACACATTGAGTGCATCCTATACATGTATCATAAATTTTTACGGAATGTGACATTGGATCTATAAATTTTCCTTTTCAACATAAAAATTTTCGATCTGGTAAAAATGAAATTAGTACTATATGAGTCATATGTATTGTAGACACCAGACGAAGCAATGGTTTATCCAAACTTCAACAAATAAATAAATAAAATAATGCAATATATTTCTTAATCCGTTTGTGAGAAAGCGTGAAAAGAGCCAAGAGACTTGAATTTTTGGCTTCAACAATCATAATTATACGAATTGTACATACGAATTCGAATTAGCCAATTTATTGGCTATCGTCTTTTCAATATAAATTATTGCAATATTCAAATTGCAATATCAATGAATTGCAAAAATTCAATAAGTAAAAAAGAATACTATGTAATAACCTAATCAAAAAATAGATATTATAAAATAATAAGAAAATAGTATTAGATTTCTATTCATCTTAATATTTGATATTATTATTATATGTGCGCCTTTGTTTAGAGGATTTTATGTCTAATTATTCAAAAAATTAGATTGATTGATACGAGTTGATTTCTTGTTACGATGGATGGAAGAAAGAATGGATAGTCCAATAGCTGCTTCAGCAGCCGCAAGGGCTATAACAAAAATTGCGAAAATGTCTCCTTTTAATTGGCGACTATCAAATAGATCAGAAAATGTTACGAGATTTAGATTAATTGAATTCAGTATAAGTTCAAGACATATTAGAGCTCTAACCATGTTTCGGCTTGTGATCAATCCATAGATACCAATCGAAAATAAATAGACACTAAAAAAAAGTACATGCTCAAACATCATTAACTAACTCCTTATCAATCTCGATTCATTTCAATATGAGGACAAGAATTGAACCGATTCCATTAATTAGAATAGAACAGTTACACAACAAAAGAGAAAAGAAGGTATTTGTTGGCAGTAGATGGGTTTTACTAAATCAAAATTGTGATTCTTTAGTTATTTATTTTAGATTTGAAATTCTAAGAATTTTGACTAATTCTAAGTATTTCTTATTGCCGAGCCATAGTAATTGCACCTATTAAAGAAACTAGAAGAATTATGGAAATGAGTTCAAACGGAAGATAAAAATCAGTTGCTAAATGAATCCCAATTTGTTGAACGTTATTTATGAGACCCTGTTCTACTATTTGGTTTGATCTTGTAGTCCAAAGAATTCCATACCATGACGTATCTGGGATAGTAGTCATTAGTGAAAAAAGAATAGTTATACAAACGAGTGAAGTGAACCCATCTCCAATAGTCCAATAATTCTTATTTTTAGACCATTCTGAGCCATTTACGAACATTACGGCAAATATGATCAAAACATTTATAGCTCCCACATAAATAAGAAGTTGTGCGACAGCTACAAAGTAGGAATTCAATAAAATATAGAATAAGGATATACAAACAAGAACTAATCCCAGCGAAAAGGCAGAATAAATTGGGTTGGTAAGTAATACTACTCCTAGACCTCCTAGTAGAAGAACAAATCCCCCAAATAGCACAAGAATCTCATGTATTGGTCCAGGTAAATCCATTATGGATAAGAAGAAATTAATAGTATAAAATTTTTCATGAACTGACTAAAACTAAAAGATTCAAGGAAGGAAAAAGGGATTAGGATATTTTTTTGTATATAAGTTGTATAGTTAGAAATGACATCACGAAAATCTACTCTCATTTTAAATCAGGAATAATTTGCAATAAGCAGTAGTTATTCGTTTTTCTTTATAGTTAATAAAAAACTATTTAAAAAACTATTGGATTTTTCTAACAAAAAAGATAAATCCTAGTAACTAATAATTAGTAACCGTTCTTGAATTCCAAGATTTTTCTTCGTCTATTTTACTTTGAGTCGAATTCCTAATTGTTTGAATTGTGTAATCTCCCATTATGGAGATTGGTAACCGACTCAAAGCAATTTGATTGTAATTCAATTCATGACGATCATAAGTAGAAAGTTCATATTCTTCAGTCATTGATAAACAGCTTGTCGGACAGTACTCAACACAATTACCACAAAATATACAAACTCCGAAATCAATACTATAATTAAGCAATTGTTTCCTTTTAATATCCTTTTCAAATCTCCAATCCACAAGGGGTAGATCTATCGGGCATACGCGAACACATACTTCACAAGCAATACATTTATCAAATTCAAAGTGGATTCGCCCCCGGAAACGCTCCGATGTAATTGATTTTTCATAAGGGTAATGAATCGTTATAGGTAAACGATTTGTGTGGGATAAGGTAATTATGAAACTTTGACCAATGTACCTTGCAGCGCGTATTGTTTGTTGACCATAACTCATGAACCCAGTTACCATAGGGAACATATTCTAAATATCTATGAAAAAGATATGTTTCTTTCTCTTGTTTGAGAGAACTTTTGTGTTGAAAATATTCTTACTGTTATTGTATTATCTTATTTATAGTGAAACAAGTTGGGAAGAAGTTGTTAATAAGAGATTGCCCAGGGAAATAGGTAAAAGAAATTTCCATCCAAGATTTAATAACTGATCCATTCTCATCCTGGGTAAAGTCCATCTTATTGTGATAGAAATGAAGAGAAATAAATAAGCTTTAGTTAATGTAATAAAGATACCCATTGTCATTTCCAAAATTCCAACCATTTTATTCATTTGGAAAAATTCAAAAAAGGATATATAGGGAATAGAGAAATTCCACCCGCCTAAGTAGAGAACTGTTACAAATAAAGAGGAAACTAATAAATTTAGGTAAGAAACAAGATAAAATAAACCATATTTGATACCGGAATATTCGGTTTGATAACCTGCTACTAATTCTTCCTCTGCTTCTGGTAAATCAAAGGGTAATCTTTCACATTCTGCCAAAGAAGAAATTAGAAAAACCAGAAAACCTATAGGCTGACGCCAAAGATTCCATCCAAAAAAACCATATTTTGACTGTGCTTCAACTATATCAACTGTACTTGAACTGTTAGATAATCATAGTCGATGATAACATCACAGTTCCCACCGCTATTCCAAAACCGTACATGAAACCTTAGCTTCATACGGCTTCTCTATGATCAGAAAAAAGGAAAGGGTTGTTTCGTTTCGGTATTATCCCCCTGGGCATAGATAGAATTAGGTAAGATAAAATCGATTGGAAAGTCCTAAATTAGACCAAAGGAATTCCGTCTGCTAGAATAAGAAAAAGCGCTTCCGAATTGATCTCGTCCTTTATAATATAATGAAAATTTTTCTTTGTTCAGTAATAACTTAATCTTGGAATAAAACACTCGTTATAGCAATTAATAAATGAAAAGAATTAGGCATTAATTCATGAGGAATTCTGTATTAATATGAATAGAGGAAGGAAAAAATAAATAAATATCTTTTTTTTGTATTGCATTCCATATCTTTTGTCCTATTCTTCTTTCCCCGGGGAAGGGTACTTAAAAAGAAAAAAGGAATAAAGGATTAATTCGTTCTTGATAGCCATTTCTTTAACAAGTGAAAGGGAACATACTCTGGATCGGAATCCGAAGAAAGTACTACTTGATCATTTCCACCAATTTCAAGTCCTTATTATGATTCCTTTTATGAGGAAAAATCTCTAATGTCTTAGATTCCCTCATTACTAATCCTTTATGTACTTTAGTGTTCCTAACCCCTCACTAATTTTTGATGGATTCCCCTTATGATTATAAGTTATAGTAATAACTCGGAATATTCTAGTAATGGAATTCCATATCGCGAATCCTTTATTCTTGCCCGCTTCAAGATATGATGACTAATCAAAAAATCTCAACCTTGGGGTAAAGAGTTTACACTACTTATGTTTACTTCAACTTTTTTCTTGTACGTAGGAAATGAGATTTTTTCTTTTTACTACAAATTAATAAGTTGTTTTGTTTCACTCATATAGCTATCTAGTTTAACTTACCAACCCGAGAATAAGAAAAGGAAGATAAATATTCAATGGATTTTGGAGGAAAAAGATCCTATTTTAACGAATCACACGTAGAGATATTGCTAGCACACAAAAAGTTAATGGTATTTCATAACTAATAGATTGAGCAGCAGCTCGTAGACCGCCTGAAAAAGAATATTTATTATTTGAGCTATATCCTGCCATAAGAAGACCAATAGGAGCAATACTTGAAATGGCAATCCATAAAAAAACACCAATACTAAGATCGGCTAAAACAAAACGATATCCCAAAGGGATAACTAAAAAACTTAATAAAATTGATATGACTGCTATAGAAGGTCCAATGCTAAATAAAGGAATATCTCCTCGGGATGGCAGGATATCCTCCTTAAAAAGTAGCTTAGTTCCATCGGCTATAGCTTGAAGCAGTCCCAGGGGGCCAGCATATTCAGGACCAATACGTTGTTGTATCGATGCGGATATTTCTCTTTCTAACCACACAATTATGAGTACTTCTATTGTGATTCCCAGTAGGAGGGTCAAAATGGGTAGAATCCATATCAGTCCATAGACTTCTTTTAATAATTCCGATTTCGAAAAAGAATTGATAGTTTCTATCTCTACCCTATCTATTATCATTTCAACGATCAACTTCCCCCATAATGATATCTATACTACCTAATATCGTCATGATATCAGCCAATTTCATTTTTTTAACTAGTTGAGGAAGAATTTGCAAATTAATAAAACCGGGTGGACGAATTTTCCATCTCCAGGGGAAAAGACTATCATCTCCTACCAGATAAATTCCTAATTCACCTTTTGGAGCTTCCACTCTTACATAAAGCTCTTGCTTTGACAATTCAAAATTGGGCGAAGGTTTTTTACCAAGAAATCGATATTCAAAATCATTCCATTCGGAATTCTTTGTTTTCTTAAAGCGTCGGACTTCTAAATTCTCATAAGGGCCTCCAGGAATTTTCTCTACAGCCTGTTGAATAATTTTGATGGATTCCCTCATTTCACCCATTCGTACTAAATAGCGAGCTAATGAATCCCCTTCTTTTTGCCATTGGACTTTCCAATCGAATTGGTTGTAAGACTCATAAGGATCAACTTTACGAAGATCCCATTGTATTCCAGAAGCTCGTAACATCGGTCCCGATAAGCCCCAATTTACTGCTTCTTCTCCGCTAATAAAACCGACTCCTTCAACTCGTTCTAAAAAAACGGGATTCCGTGTAATAAGTTGTTGATATTCAACAACTCCTCGTAAAAAATAATCACAGAAATCTAAACATTTATCGACCCATCCATAAGGTAGATCGGCGGCTACCCCTCCGATGCGAAAGTAATTATGCATCATTCGCATACCTGTAGCAGCTTCAAATAGATCATATATCAATTCTCTCTCTCTAAAAATATAGAAAAAAGGGGTCTGTGCGCCTAGATCCGCCATAAAAGGTCCAAGCCATAACAAGTGAGAAGCTATACGGCTCAACTCTAACATAATTACCCTAATATAGCTGGCTCTTTGGGGTATTTGAATATTCTCCAAGAATTCTGGTGCATTTACCGTTATTGCTTCTGTAAACATAGTAGCTAAATAATCCCATCGTGTTACATAAGGTAAGTATTGTATAATAGTTCGGTTTTCCGCGATTTTTTCCATTCCTCTGTGTAAATAGCCTAATATGGGTTCACAATCAATAACATCTTCACCATCGAGAGTAACGATCAGTCGAAGAACACCATGCATTGATGGGTGCTGAGGGCCCATATTGACTATCATGAGATCTTTTCTTGTAAGCGGTAGACTCATATCCTTTCTTCCTTAATTCATTATTCCATGAAAATGGATTATTCCATGAATTCCTCAAAACGAGGCTCATCAAAATGAAAAATCTAAGACTACTATAAGACTACTAATAAAATAAGAAAAAAATTCGAACGATTAAATTACTTCTCCCGAATATCCAACTGACTGATTAATTTCTTATAACGTACTCTATTTTTCTTTGCCAAATAAGCCAGCAAACGTTGACGTTTTCCCAAAAGTCTTCGTAGACCTCTTTCCGATGAAAAATCTTTTTTGTGTAATTCCAAATGTGAAGCAAGTCTCCGTATCTTATTGGTGAAACTGAATACTTGAAATTCAACAGAACCCCTGTTTTCTTCTTTTTCTTCTTTAACCATAAATCCCAAAATTTTTCTACCTCCTTTCTTTTTCATGTATTTTTCTGATCAGGAAAAATAAAAAATTATGTCAGTTATTTTGAAGTTATTCTAATCTCGTACACACAAAAATTTGCAATTATTCATCCACTACTGGAATTTGGATTTATTTTATCGATGCAAATTGGATTTGGATAGAAGGGTACATTCTTTTATTTTAGATAGAAGAAACATTTCTTCTATCTAAAATAAAAGAATTTTGCTGATTTATTTATTGCTATATCCAATTTATGGAATTGATACACCATTTAATTGATATCGTTTAGCAAAATGAAACACAGCATATGCATCCATCTTTCGGCTCGAGAATTTCACGGGATAGAGATATGGTATAAGAAATAGGCTATTAAGTAACTCTAAATGAATTGTGGATACATCTGTATCCTTAACATACTGAAACGACTGCCATTATTCGTATCAAACCAATAGCGATTCATACAAGCTAAATCTTCTAATCAATGGTGGGCCAATAATGAATTTTTTTGCATATGTATTAAGACGCTTGGCCTGATTTCGAAATTGTCCAGAGTTTTTTATGTTGTTTTCATTGCAAAATGATGGACCTCCTTCCGTAACTTTCCAATTACGAGTACGAGAATTGAAAGACATGAAAATTCTCAATTCTCTACGGCGTCTAGGAGATAGATAGAATATTTTCAGGAACAAGAAAATCAGAAGAATCTTTCTCTCTATTCACTACCATTCCGCGTCTTCGACTTCTATTAGTTTCTTTTCTTCTTTAATGCAATAGCTATAGTTTGATATAGAATCCATTTCTCAAAGTAATGGAAACCATTCTCGTATAGGAAATGGTTCGAAAATCGCTATTCCATCTTTTAGGTATCGTGAAAAGTGATACCTGTGAAGATCGTGCATTTCAGTCACATTCAGATCCGCTTTTCGAGTCCATGATATAACCAAATTGGATGGATCTTCCACCCGTTTAGCTAAGAAAGAATAGATGCAGAGGTGGATAATAGATCGATATGAAGATCATGAGCTGCCCCATAATGAAACCGCCAGTAGTCGCGAATATCTCCTTCTTCCCTAATCCAAGATTGGAGAAAGAAGATCTAAGAGGGACCTATGGAGAATGTGGTCAGAAATCCATAATAGAGTCCGACCACAACGACCGAATTAATTATCCTCATCGAGAAACTTAGACTACTAAGTAGAAAAGGTAGAAAAGATTTGAAAATCATGGCATGGGTCTCCTTTTTTTCTTTCTTTAGAGTTTTCTATATGCACAATTTCTCGATGTTTCGATGAGAATTTCTTGACTTTCCATATATAGAAAGAGATAGACTATAAATGACATCTCTTATGTAAATAAGACCAAAGGGATGGATATTAAATGATAGGAAGTGCTAGGAAGTGAAATAGAATGAAATAGAGCCACTTTGGGCTTCCCTATGAAATGAGGCATGGAACGGAGTCACTACGAAGAAATTCCGGGAGTTACGAAAGAAGCTTCGGACTCATATTGTTCATGGGTTGAGAGCGGGAGTTGAACTCTAGGAGGTCGAATCTCCCCTT